GAGATCTCAAATCAACTTATTGGTCTTATGATATATCTCAGTATCGAGGATGATACCCAAGATCTGTATTTGTTTATAAACTCTCCTGGCGGATGGGTAATACCGGGGGTGGCTCTTTATGATACTATGCAATTTGTGCAACCAGATGTACATACAATATGCATGGGATCAGCCGCTTCAATGGGATCTTTTATCCTGGTCGGAGGAGAAATTACCAAACGTCTAGCATTCCCTCACGCTTGGCGCCAATGAGGCTTTTATTTGAGAGAAAAAAGAAGACTATGCCTTCGCCATATGAAATATGAATATTAAGTAATAATAGCATGGCACTTTGAATTCGATATAAGAAATTTTGTTTTCAAAACATTAGATTATGTATCGAGAGAGTAATATGAGAAAAAGGTATTTCCCATTTTATTATCGGAAGTCCAGTTCAGCGTTACAAACTTTTTTTTCACACCAGAAGTCTCTTAACAATATTTATAGTATAGAGCGAAAAAAAAACAAGATTCTTTTTTCCTTAGTTTATTTGATCAAACAAAAAAGCAACTTTGGGATTGCTGAATGACAGACAAATCACAGACAAAAAAATATAATAAATATATAAAGCAACGGAGCCATCATAGTATTTTTGAATTCCTCCGAAAAGAAGGGTGGTAAGTTGATCATTTACCGGTCGGGGTCTGATCGATCCTATTTTTTTTTATTTTTTTGATGGAAGGTAAGGGTCAATTTTATTGTAGAGCCGTATGCAATGCATAATGCCCGTACGGTTGTTCGATTCTATCTTTTTTTTTCTTGTTATTCTTTTATCTTTCTTTTATCTTCCCCTCATCATGCGAAATAGAGAAACCTTTTTTTATCTTATATCATCAGGGTAATGATCCATCAACCTGCTGGTTCTTTTTCTGAAGTAGCAACGGGAGAATTCATCCTGGAAGTGGGAGAACTGCTGAAACTACGTGAAACCCTGACAAGGGTTTATGTACAAAGAACGGGGAAACCCTTATGGGTTGTATCCGAAGACATGGAAAGAGATGTTTTTATGTCAGCAACAGAGGCCCAAGCTTACGGAATTGTTGATCTTGTAGCGGTTGAATGACAATAAATAGCCTGAATTTCGCGTCAATTCGTGATTTAAAATGAACCCTGCCGAGTTTAATATTCTATGACTTTTATTTATTTACTATCTATTGATTCTATTGATCTATTGATTCTATTCTATTGAATAAAAGTCATTCATAATCATCCGGTTAGGATCGATCTAAACCAGCCCATTATGTATATGATTCAACATGCCAACGATTAAACAACTTATTAGAAATACAAGACAGCCAATCAGAAATGTCACAAAATCCCCCGCGCTTCGGGGATGCCCTCAGCGTCGAGGAACGTGTACTAGGGTGTATGTGCGACTCGTTCAGATCATGAACTAGAACAAAGGAAAGAGAACAATGTTCGAATATCAATGATCAAATAGGATAGAACGGAAAAACGAACTACATTTACTATCTAAAAATAAGAAAATGGGTCATATCCCTTTTATTGTGTATGAAATTTATGGTTTCTATTGGTGTAAAACCACTCACCTCAATTCAAGATGAGAAGCAATTCTCCATTGGTAGCAAATGGTTATCCATTAAGCGGAGGAAATCTTAGTTAACATAGACCCCTCTTGCAAGAACGGACTAACAGGGTCAGCTACCCAGCCAACTTTCATAATTAAATACCGTTACTGTATAGGTAGAGCTCGTTGTGAAAGACCTATTACTCGATAATTCATGGGTAGAGCCAAAGAATGTGAACTATACAAGTTAGCAATAACATTGATTAAATGAAGTAAAGGCTCCGGTGTATAGAGAAGACCTCACCGTTTAAGAAGTAACCATAGAAACGATGGAATCCACTATTTATTTATCATTGCTATTTTTTTAACCTAGTATAGTACAATTTTGTATTTCGAGGTGAAATGCCTAGAAAAAAAAATAAAAAATCGTGGTTGGGAAGGTTATAGTAGCGAAAGCCATTGGAATTTTTAGTTTATACATTGGAAAAATCCGTTTTGTTATTAATATACTAGGAAAGGGGCAAAAGAATAACTGAAAGAAAGGAAATCTATTAGTTATTCGTTAAAGTTTCATTTATTCAATGACCAGAATTAGACGGGGATATATCGCTCGGAGACGTAGAACAAAAATTCGTTTATTTGCATCAAGCTTTCGGGGGGCTCATTCAAGACTTACTCGAACTATTACTCAACAAAAAATAAGAGCTTTGGTTTCGGCTCATCGGGATAGGGATAGGCAAAAAATAAATTTTCGTCGTTTGTGGATCACTCGAATAAATGCAGCAATTCGTGAAAGGGGGGTATGCTATAGTTATAGTAGATTAATAAATGATCTGTACAAGAGACAGTTGCTTCTTAATCGTAAAATACTTGCACAAATAGCTATATCAAATAGGAATTGTCTTTATATGATTTCCAATGAGATCATAAAAG